AAGCTAAGGTTTCGTATGTGTTATATCCTTTCGATCGAGCGAAAACTTCTAAGGAAGGCCATCATTCCCCTTTAAAAAAAGTAAAAAAAAAAAAGAAAAACAAGTATTCTGAAGCTAAATGCTCTTGGATGGGCAGGGGGAGAAACCCTTTTTTTTTCTCTTTTATTTATATTTTTTGTAGTCTATCACTTTGAGGTCATGAGAACCTTGTGAATTGATATAAATTATAGCATGCATCTCTGAGAAGAGTGGCACGGCCAAACATCATCCCAGAAGCGAATCGGCTTACCATTGCCCAATCAAAGTCTAGCCCAAGTTCTGCCTGAAAGTTTCTTTGTACCAAATAATACCTTTCTAGATGCAGGATATTTTTTAGGTGGGTTGGTCAATCCATTTTTTCCATTGGAGAGGTACTTAGCAGCGAAATATGAGCACCATGGCTTTTTCTTTTCCTTTGGAAATCTCCATAGCCACTTCATAAGAAGGGCTGGCTTGGTTAAAGTCCACCTCCTTCGTTAAGGTGATTGAAAAAATCCAGACCATAAACAAGATTTCATTTTTTGTATGGGATGTTAATTTTTTTAATCAGTTTACTATCAATAAACCATGTGTTAGGTTCTCGTTGCGGGAGATCTTGGAACGTGCCCGTCGTGTGAATGCGCATACAAATAGGGTCACTATTCGCCTACTACTAAACTCATAAGAAATCCATTTAGAACACATAAAAATCAGTAAAGCAAGGGGAGAGCTCATGCTTTGAGTTTGCTGACTTGATCAATCGAAAAGGCCTGACACTTCGACAGTAACTCACTACCCTTTCAGATAGAGAGATCCTTTATCTAGAGCTAGAGATAGGCCCAAAGTCTTGTGTATGATGGTCGTAGATGGTGTGGTCTCAAGGGTTACCCCAGACCACTCCCTGCTCGAGGAACGTAGTAACTCGACTAAAGGAGAGGCATTTAGATCATGCATGGATGAGAGACCCTTGCTTGAGGGCATGAAGGAATTCACAAGAGAATCAGGGGCAACTGTCAGCAAATCAAATAAGGGGTACCCAGCTCTCTTAAGTTAAGGAAGTTCGTGACCTAATAGGAGTGACTGTAGTCAAGCAAGCAGAAGGTTACAGGCAAGCGGGGTAGTGTACTTTTATCCGCAAAGAATGGGATTGATGCTAAGCTAAGGAATCCCCTACTAATCGAAAGAGGGGATTCAAAAGTGTCTATTCTATATTCCAAGGTGCGAAGGGTCGATGTAATTGAGAAAGAAGCGCTCTAGCTCTCACTTGAAGTACAGGAAGGATAATGACTCGAGCTTTTCCGAATGAAAGGCGATAGGGGACGTACCCTAAGGAAGCAAGAAGGGAGGATTTTCTTTATCACTAGTCCTTGATCCGCCCCCTCGTCGACTAGCTTAACTTGCCGAACCTCCTTTCTTGAAGGCGCGCTTTGCTTTCAAGGCAGCTCGACCTTCAGGAAAGAATTCTTTGCTTTATCTCCTTCGCTACTAAAGGCGAGTTTCCGGTCTTAGCTGAATGTTCTTTCCTCCCTTGCCTACAGCGGCTCTCTCTATCTTTCATGGGGTAATCCTCCCTACTGGGAAGCCACTTTCTGATCCGCCAGCAAGCCTTCACCTCCTCTCGCTATCGGTCAAGCTGCACGCAATCCACAACAACAAGAGAAAGGCCAGTCACAGAACACAAACCCAATCCAGTCGGAGAACCCACCCATGCATTCAATTAGAAAAACCTTCCTTCATGTAGGTGCGGTCGAGCGGAAAAAGCCCAAGAGCTCCCCGCGTGGGGACCACCTACACAGGCATACAGCTGCGCACCAGACGGGTTAACAAAGAGCGCCTGTACACAACATAACAAAGCTTAATCTCCGTCTCAATAGACGGGCAGTTCCATATCGAAATCGATAGCCGGAGAATGGCCCAATGGTTTCTTCCACCTCGGTCGGCGAAAGGTTATTCACAATGTTAATAATCTCCTCCTCAGCAGATAGTCTGACTTCGTTGTCGGCTTGGATCGTAACGATGCTTCCTTTGTAGCGGAATTTCAAACACTGATGATATGTAGAAGAGATTGCCCCAGCTTGATGAGTCTCCCCAAAAATTGATTGAAGGTTGCCTTGATATCTAGGACATGGAACTCTGTCATAAGGCTGAGTGGACTCACTTGAAGATCAAGGGTAAACTTGCCCCTTGCAGCTCTCTTCGAAAGAGAGTATGCTCTTATTGATGCAGACGATGGAGTAAGGAGAGATTCTTTCAAGCCGAGAGTTTGGACAGTTGAAAAAGAAAGGGCACCCTCTTTAGAAGAGTTTGATCACCAAAGAGGTTTTTTCAACTATTCATTGAAAGGGGGAGCTTTACCCGCTAAAGACTTAGAACTCGAGGGGAGACGAATGCTAAGATGAAGGCCAGTCTCGGGAATCAGACTCGGGAAGAATAGGATTTTTTTCCTTGGGACTTTGCCACCCATAACATAAATAGAAGAGGAAGCTTCTGCCCTTTTTCCTTCTTTTGAGTCTACGCACTTTTGCTTAGTATGTTGTTTATATGCTTGTTAATTTAGTTTAATGGATCTTCTCATAGGTAGCTGCCTGTAATTAGCGACCTTCCTCTTTTTTACAAGCATGAGTAGGACTTCTAGTGTTGGGAAAGTCATCCTTTCCTTGACATAAGCTCTAGTTTCTCTCTGTTATGGCATTCCCATATGCTTTATAATTCCTATATGTTTCTATATTTGAGGTAGTATTCTTCTAGAGAAGGAAGAAAAGCCATCAGCCCAGGGATACTCTGTAGACCGTTAGACTCGTGCTTCTGTTGGCTGTTGGGAAGTACTTCGTTTCACTTCTCAAAACATAGGAGAGAAGCCAGTGACCGTAGGAGAGCTTTTTGCCCCTTCCTTGGTTCTTGGTCTATTCCGATGAATAAGACCGAATCGAGTGCATATTTATTCCGATTGCTTCCTTCCTTCGTATTCAATTCGTATCTCGAAAATCTTTTGTTAAAAGTTACCGATCTTGGCTAACATACGGATACTGAACTTCGTTACGTAACGAGTGACAATGGTTCACAGCCCGAGGGCTAATTCAAGTTCCTCTTTCTGTGGAATAACCGGTGCAAGTCTTTTCTGTTACAGTAAGAGCTGTCGAGAAAATAGAAGATCTGGTCCTATCCGTTGCTGGTGTTGAAGGAAGTTAATCAGAATAAGCTGTTTTCAAATTCAAATGGGTTGCAACAACTAATAATAACAACTTATTTTATTCTTAAAAAATAGGTTGCTTTTCTTTTTTTTAGAATAGGTTGTTTTCGAATAAGCTCTTTGAAAGATAACTGAATGCGCTTAGTCCCTTGGGGGATTGGTCTGCATTCAGGGGCTCTTTTGAGCACTTTTGAGGAAGTGAAGACGAATAGTCGACTTTGCCTGCTTGACGGCTTTACGGATAAGGAATTCCTTATCAACAAATTGCGTCAATAAGAGAATCGATAAAGAGAATGCTCTCCCACAACCCCTTTTTTCACGGTTTAGGCGGCGAGCGAAAATCAACTCACTTTTGCTCCTCTCCCAAAGGTCTCTGCCCTTCCATCCCTTGGATCGACGAGAGTGCGCCTAGCCAGGAGTGTGGTTGGTGTCACCTCCCGTGCGCTAGCTGTGCCGGATGTTTATTCGCCCACTCCTTCACAGAGCGATGACTAACAGCCGGGGATTCTTTTAGTAGAGCCTGAAAGTAGCGCTTGGCTCGATTCCAACCACGGACGGAGATACATTTCATCCATATCGCGGGCCTCACATGGACAAAATTCCGCTCTTCTTGCTCCACCAATAAGAAAACATCAAGAGCTTCCTCGTTCGTACTCAATCAGTAGATCAATGATTCGAATGCGCATCCCTATCCAGTCAATAAAGAAAGATTAGGTTCGCGCTTCACTTCATATTTGAAAAATCTAAATAAAAACGAAGAAATCTCGTTGTCGCGGGCAGGCCTCTTTACCATCTTTCTACTCGAGACACGAGTAGAAAGAAAGAGAGTAATAAAACATGGTCAGTTCATCTGGATCGTTTCATCGAGCAGGGTGGGCGACCCTTCTTGCTTGCTTGGCCGTCAAAGAGAGGTGCGGAATTGGCAACACTATCGGAGTTGCTAGCAGATCGAAATCGGAGGGAATCAGTGCCAATCAGTCACAACAACAGCCAGCCTTGGAATAAGATCAGTCATTCCAGCAAACGTAGGCTTGAAAGCCGGAGTGCGTCAGGTTTTCGAGTCGATCCATATCCAATAGCTTGATTGGTCGAATGACCAGGAGGGGCTTGCTAAAAGCCATTCACCGCCTTTGGAAAAGGATTCTCGCGTCCCCTTTCCTTCCTAAAATCTGCCTCCAGCAAGACGCCAAAAGCCGTATAGTGCAGGAGCCCTGACGTGAACGGACGTTTTCTTTGTCTAAAAACCGGAGACATCGCACCTGCAGTGTCTCAATCTCCTCATCAAAAAAATCGGAAGTTGGGAGCGTTCTCTTTCTCCCTCTTTGTGCTTGAGCTGACTCATCCTCACAAAATATCTTGGTGAGAAACTCCTGCTCTGAATGGGTAAAGGAGGTGAGCTTGGAGATTGACTGGGAAGAAAGCGAAAACCTGGGTCGGCTGAGACACTTGGACTTGAGGGGAACCCCATAATCTGCTTAGGAACCGCTCATTCTTCTTACTCCCGCTCCTCGTCGGAAGGAAGTTTCTGTTGATTCACCAGCGTGAAGATAAGTAGATGTGGCCCAGGGTTCTTCGGAAACCATTGATCGAGTAGTTTATCCGGTTCCATTTGATCCATCAGTGGTTGATCTTCTAGGTGAAAGAGCTCCTATTCTAGCTTCTACTCCCACGGGAGGGGGCAGTCAATTCACTCAGTGGGCGAGCTTTCCCGGGTCGGGAGAGTCCTGTTTCATAGGTAGGGGTGAAGTAGACTCTGAGTCAAACAAAGAAAAGAAGCGTCGCTTTGCTTTAGCCTGGTTATTAGCTTACTTACTAAAGGACGTAGCTCCACTGGAAATTCTCTACCCTTGCTCGCCTGCTTGAGTTCAAGATTGAGTTTCAGAATCAAAAGAATCAATAGAAAGAAAAGTGCTTACTGTAGCCGTAACTTTCACTGTCTATTAATCTAGCTAGCTATCCAGCTTAGTCTGCCTTCTACTCTTTCTTAGCCTAACTTCCTCTGTTGAGGGATAGGAATGAATCTAAACTACTTAAGAATCTACTTTAAGGTCAATCACAAAGAGAAATTATTAAATAAAGTCTCTGGCTCAGCTTTATCAGATTGGGGAATATAAAGTACTTCCTCCCCTGTCCTTTCTTCATCTCAACTACTAGGATTGGAAGACTTCCACATCAAGTGGAGAGTATAGAACAAAAAAAAGTGGATGTCGGTACCAAAGTTGCTGATTAAGCTGTTACTGCGGTTCTTTATTTTATATAGGATCAAACTCTTCTTTTGACTATGATTGGGCCTATAACGAAAGTGGTAGAACCTCGTGAACCAGGCGTACTACTTCTTTTTTCCTTTCTTCTCTTATGATATTTCTAGGGGAAGATGAAGAATGATGCTATAGCCTCTCACTTTTCCGCTATCCGCCTTCTTGTGATAGGGAGATGAGGGATGCAGACATTGATTACATACTAGTTTTTCAGACCTTCTGCTGAAAGCCTTCAAAATCCTCTTCTAGTCGCTTACCTACCTCGAGGAGTGACTCTTTTTCTTGTGTTTAGCTGAGGGAAGGAAGGTGTTATGGCCTGCCCGAGGAGGAGATTCAGTCCCTTTTTATGGCTGTGGAGAAGTGGACGAGGATCGCGGAGGTGTTCTCACTATGGTGATTCGGTGAAGAGGGCGTAAGCCTAGTGATTATTGTTGAGATCTTGTTGGTAGACCTCCACGATATGCGAATGTAGCTACTTCAGAGTATGTTCCCACTCCTAATCCTTCAACCACTACTGAGCATAAAACTCTATCTGTGTCTGAGGATGAGTACACTAAGTTCTTTCAGTATCAAGCAGCAAAGCTTTAATCTATTCCTACTGCATCATTCGCCCTACCTTTCTTTCTCTTTCCTATTGACATAGCAAAGTATGGTTCCAGCGAAACCCGTCTATTCATTCGTTTGTAGCTGAATTTCTCTTATTCTGGTAACATTCATTCCTGCTGTTTGTGAGTAGTCTTCCCGGTTTATCCTCTGTAATAAGAGGTAAGAGTAGTAGGAGCGATACCGTTGTAGCTAGAGTAGTCAATCAAATCCCTTTTTCGAGAAAGTGGTAATGAATGGTCTGTAGTAAGCAAACCCAGTAGTAGCTGTTATTAGTAATACCAGTCATTCCTCGGATGGGAAGGCGTAGGCGTAAAGTAAAAAGGCGGTGGGCTGGCTTAGACAGCAAGCAAGCGAGGAGATTCACCAAGCCGGTGTGACAGTATGAGTAGGGTAGACTAGCAGGCAAAGGAAGCTCGGATCTTTCCATCTCACTTCACTCCGATTGACCTAAGGAAAGGCATGAATAGATGAATAGGCTGCAGCTGTTGTTGGAGTATCATAGAATAAAGCAAATCCCCTAAAATAGAAGGGTTCGTCTTTCAGCTTCTTTGCTAGTCTTAGAGTCTAACACCCGGGTAGAAGAAAAGGAAGAAGTAATCGAAGAAGAGAATTAACTAACTATCCCGGATAACCTTTAAATTGCAAGGAGTCTTCTTAGCGGCCTTGAAGGAGTGAAAGAGAGAAGAAAGAGTAGCCGTTGTTGGTGTAAGCCTATCAGCTGTTGAATAAGCAGTGTTAGCACCAAAGAAGGATGGATGGGAGCTGCTGCTATAATATAAGAGTAGAGCGTTGAACTTTATTGATTTTACCCGATGCTCAAGTTCTGAGTGGGCGTAGGCGCACGTTCTCAAAGGTGGATTTGATAAGTGGATACAACCATGGTATTGGTTGGGTGGGGAGACGAATGGAAGACGGCCTTCAGCACAAAGGAGGGCCCGTATGAGTGGCTCGTGATGCCGTTCGGTCTCACCCATGCACGCACCGAGTACCTTTATGCAACTGATGAATGAGGTACTGAGACCATAGAGGGGGTAAATTCCGTATACCTGAATGATCTTTCTCTTTCCGGAGTGAGGAAGACCTAAACCGTAACTTGTGGGAATTTTTGGATAAAGTTGTATGTCAACTTGGAAAAGGGCGAGGGTGGTCTACGATCAGTTGGGAAACTCGTATACCGACGGGTTTGGTTGATCCCGGGAGGGATTGAAGATAGACCAGTCCAAGCAAGAAAGAGTAAGTGAGGCGGCTATGAAGGCGTCAGGAGGTACGAGAAATGTAAAAATGTCAACAGTAAGTTTCTACGAAATTGGAGTGGGATAGCGTCGGGTCTGGCTTTGTACTGGAGGAAGGAAGGGCACAAGGTAGCGTAGCTTCGAGCTACTGAAAAGACGCTTTACCTTTGTTTTTACCGGATTTTTCACAGTGATTTTTGAGGTGTGATCGTAGACCACCCTCGGGGAAGGCAATAGGAGGGGTGGAGGGCAGACCAGTGAAGTTTTAGAGCTCGAAGTTGGACGACGCTCAGCAAAATGACTCCACGTATGATCCAAAATTTCAATGGTGAGAGCACTGAAAAATGTTCAAAACTATCTATTGCCAAAGGATTCGTAGTGCACACGGACCATCAAGTACGGAGGTTCAACCAGTCTCAAGAGAAGTTGAACGCGAAAGAGTCAAAGTGGGTGTTCTTCCTTCCATCGTGCGTGATACGACATAAGGCAGGGAAGCGCAACGTCGTAGCAGATGCACTAAGTAGAAGGGCCATGCTACTGCAGTCTGTGGAAACCGTAGTGAACTACGGAGGAAGGTGGGGACGGATAATTTTAGGACTTTTGCGAGGCATGGAGGTTGAGCGGGAACCCGGGGAGATCGAAGTAGTGGACTACTTTAGATTAGAATGATGTTCTATTTTTGAAACCTGCATACTGAACTTTACGAGAGACCCTATTGAAAATGAAGGAGTTAGAGGGCGGAGCGGGGAGCTAAGACAAAACGTACCAATTGGTAGAGGAGAACTACTATTGGATTGGCCCGGGACATTGAAAGATTTGTTTAGTCGTGTCGTCTTTGTAAGGAATAAAAAGGTGGCAAGAGGTCTTTATTCCCAGGCTCGTAAACTCGCTCCTAGTTCTTCTCCCATTTTCGCCCACCAGATAAGGCGCATCCCTTCGCGGAGTCCTTCCTACCCAAGAAAGAAGAATAGAATGAGGGTTTACAGGGTGAGCTTCAGGCGAACTAAAGGGAGTAGATCACTAGCCAAGTGTTAACAGTCAAAAGTCCCGATGATGATTTAGGAATGAAGTGAGTCTGCTTGCCTGTCTAGTCGGAGATAGCCTTTTCAAAGTCAGGAGTGGCGGGATGCTAAAGAGAATGCTGCTGCTGCTTCTGAGTTCGCATGTGCCTCGGGAGAACCACTACATATAAATATGCCTCTATGCCATTAACTTCGCATCTCGAAAGATAAAAATCTAGAGAAAGAAAAATCCCCTTTTAAACGATAAGCGCTACGCCCCTCCTTGCCTAAGAGTTCTTGCTTCCTTAATAAATTACCTGCTGCTCTCCTTGCTGCTTTCCACTAAGGGTCTGAAAGAGTTGGATAAAGTTTCACTCTCGATGGCAAGGCTGGGGGAAGATCGAAACTTCTAAGAGGTGAACCTGTTTCCGGATTCCTTCTAGCGCTTAAGGTGCGTAGCGGATTGACTAAGAGATGGGGCATTACCGGTGTTGGGATACCTTTGAATATAACTCAACGTATAGAAAGGAAGAGGTTGGGGCTTCTCTCTAGATAGTGAGTGGTCGAAACTTTGGGATCTAATTCCATATCGACAAGCATATCATAAAGTCGGCCCTTTCGCGAGAACCTCTATACCCCGCCATAAAATGCGGCGCATAGCCATGAGACGGCGACGAGTAAGGGACAGGGAGGGGCAATTGCCAGCAATGCCTGGTAAACATGTAGAAAAGACAGTTGAGAAGGCCTTTAGGGGCGCTGTTTTCATCCAACTAGAAATATCGTAGGAGAAGCAAAAGAATGTAACATCCTTCCTTCTTCTTCTACCGTTCCTACTCAACCGATCTGCGACAGCATAAATATACTTTAACAGCGGATATGCGACCTTCATTCACTAGATGTAAAGAAACCATCCAAAGGGGGAAACCCGCATACCCACTTTTCCCCTCCCCCCCGCGATGCAGGGGGCCTCGCTGTCGCCTTTGGCTCGAGCTACTTTTGCTCCTGGAACGGATAGCCTGCTGCCCAAAATCAAGCCCTATCGTGTTTTTTAAGAAAACTGGGATGCAACTGCGGTCTGGCTCTTTTGCAGTCTTTTGCCTGTAAGGAACTCCCCACTTGGATGGAATGGTCTTGCCGGAACTAATTTGTAGGATGGATGCACCGGAGATGGCAGTAACCTATTCCTAAAGATGACCGTAGGAGTCAAGTCTCGCTAACGAGAGTATAGAGTCAGTCTAAATTGAACCTGGAATACTAGACATGCTACTCTCAACAAAGGAATGCAACTAGAGGGATCCGACCATCAATGTTCGTTCCGCCGGACCTATGGATAAAATGACTCGATACTCTGCTGCTACTGCTATTACTACTGATGAGTCCCTACTGAAGGAATTCTGTATTTATTCACTAGTCATCTCGTATCTTAGCTGAACGGTCACCGGCTTCGCGAGACCATTTCGGTCTACGCTGGAGACTGTCTCAGTCCCTCTGGCTAGGCTCTTTGGGCCGACAGTTTCTCGATCAACTAGATGACGCATTTGAACAAAGACAGAACGAATCCAATCCTTAATATACACAATTTTTACTGATGACCGTGTGGTGCAGACTCTATTTGAATGGGTATTCTTGTTACCCTAGTTGAATTACGCTCAGTCCTTCATCTTACTGACCTGTGCATATTCACTCAACCCAAGGCAGGAGATGACTTTGATTACCCGTTCCGCACCTGGATGACTGAATTTCATGCTTCAAAGCAGAGTTGAAACCCTAGCACCGAACCCTAGAAGTGAACTAGTAGAATTAAAAATAGGCTAATGAGTCCGCTGCACACTTTCTATATCCGTACCTCATGCCCCCAATCATTCGACTGATAGTTCCGATCCATGTACTGTGCCTCTGAACTTTGACTCCTGACTTGACTTCGGAATGAGATGAGGGAAAGAATCCATATCTATCTGAGACAGCTGAAAATGCGTACTTACTGAATCAAGTCATTTTCCATCGAGTGAGATCCCTTGCCTTATAGGTTCATTGAACTAGTTTCATTCCCGAAGATCACTGAACTACCTTAGGGGTTCACTCACTTGAAAGCGTCTTCGAGTTATCATCAAATAAATGCATGGGTTTTTTCATAGCTACTTTTTCTTCCCGTACAGAACGAGTTCCGTCCCTTTCGACATACGCCCTACCCCCTTCATGTTCCCGAGGTCAATTAAAGGATCCGTTCACCCTACCTGTCGAGATAGACACAGGTGGTAGTCTCATTACTAATGCCACTGGCAGGCGATCGGTTTAGTTCTGGATCATCTACGCCTCTGGTCCTTAAGAGTCTTTTCTACGCTACGATCTTTGATTAAAAAAAGCGAGATGCTTCCAAAAAATACAGTTTGATTTCATTGTTTTCATCAAGGTCCGTTGTTGTGACTGGAAGAATTGATTCAGAATCGGATGCCCTATCTTCCTTCCCCTTCTTCTGAGTGAGGACATATCCTAATGAATTAGACGACCTCGGAAGGAACCATTAGAGGAGAAGGGTGGTCGTAGATCAGGTGAGGAAGGTTACTGGCCCAATATGAAGGAAGACGTTGAAGATTATGTGAGTACCTGTTTTACCTGCCTGCAGGACAAGACTGAGAGATCTCATCCTGCAGGTCTACTCGAGCCTCTACCAATCCTGGAGCGACCGTGGGAAAGTCTTTCTTTCTTTGGATTTCATTGTGGGATTGCCAAAAGTGGGGGAGTATTGAAGCATCTTGGTTGTTGTGGATAGATTCTCAAAATAAATATGCTACATTCATTCCTGCTCTAGCCACTTGTTCAGCAGAGGAGACCATTCCCCTTTCTTCCTTGCGCCGAGTAGTTGTTTAATTAAATCAAATCTTCTCAAGCTAGGATTTGAAGCCAGGATGAGCGGATCTACCGTGTGAGGTCCTTTCCTATTCTTATACTAATATATGTAAGTTCCTTGCGCTTAGAACTAAAACGTGAGGCATGGTAATGGCGCATGTGTGATATGATATTGATCCAGTTTAGGCAGCTTCAGGAAAGCAGGAATGGACAAAATGTCTTCTGCTGCTATCTTATCTGCTAAAATGGACAAAATCTTCTTTTCTTCTCTATGTCACTAATCAGAGTCGGAGAGACCCGCGAGACTTTCTTTTCTCCCCGCAGGCTCTAGCGCAAGAGCAATGCGAACAGCTGATTCTCAAGCAAGAGCAAAGAGAACAGGGGATAATAGAACCGCCTATTCGATAGCATGAATCCCAGCAGCCTTTTTGTCCTACTCTTGGGGCATTATTAAAAGAAAAGAAGAGGAATTCCTCGCCGGCCGATCTAATTCCTCATATTCAACTCTCGCGTCCCTGTTCAGTCCTGGTATGTCCAGGATTCCCCTGGTATGCAAAGACTGATTGGAATGACTCTACTAATCAATAAGTACGAGGGATGAAAGAACGAACGATAGGGTTGAATAAACAATCCATGATCCAATGACCCTTTGAGGTACCGCAAAATACGTTTGACAGCCTCTAGTCAAAGAGGAAATCTTGTGGTCAAATCTAGTAATAGAGTGAGGGCCAGCAACCTCAATCTTAGAAAAAGAATATACTGCCAACAAAGACAATACCCATCGAAATGAAGAAAATAACTGGACTGAAACCAAATAAGACCGACATGATCATCTATAAAGAAAGTCGGCACACAGGACCGAGGAGTTGACCCCTTTAGAAATAGAAAACAAAAAGGGGTGCATCCTTTTATGCATCTTTTTCTGCTTTAGAGTCAAAAGGAACAGCAGAACTTTTCCATTCCCATTCCACTCAAGGAAACGTCCAATTCAATTCTTAACGGACAGATACTAAGCTAATTAGAAAAAACATACTTCCGACCTCGGGAAGCGGGGTAGTGATGCCGATTATTCATAACATAATTCAAGTCGGGAATTCCAGGCTGGGAGAAAAGATCTGCGAATCGGCTTTAGTTTAGGAGTTTCCCGGAAGCTGATCCGAGGGAGTTGAAGACTTTTAGGAGTTGGAGCTGCTCTGATCCGCCCGTTGGGGTTTCAGACTCGGCCAATACATCAGCTTAGTTAGGAGCTAAAGGATAATAGTGAAAACTAGAAGCTAGAAGACTAAGGCCTAGAGACTAGAGAAAGGGTGTTATAGTTATAGAAGAAGATGGCGCTTGTCTTTCTTTCAATAGTCAGATTACGCCTTTCCTCCACCACCAGCGACAACTAAGGCTTCACCCGCAATCGAGTTCTCGGTTTTACCTAGAAAAAAGAGAATAGAATCCCTTGAGTTAACCGTTGGAGAGGAATCAGAAATGGAACCTTTGGCGATATTCTCCCCCACACCCGTTCGGTAGTCTACTTCGGTTACAACACTCTTTCCCCTACGATCCGGGGCTAGCTTTGCTTGCTTCCCTCTTCCTCGGGAAAGACCTTGATTAAAAGTAAAGGAATAATAATTGGCGAATCGGCTTTCTTTGTCTACGAATAGGCTGCCCAAAATAGGGTCTTTCGGTCGAGCCAGCTTTCCTTTTCTAACCACCGCCTTTTTCTTTCTTTAAAGGAAAAAGATGAAATGCGCGAAAGAATAGAGAAGGAAAGAGGATGGCAGTAGCTCCGGTGCTATCCCATTGGCAGCCGGTAGCCGAGTCCGAGTCTTCATTTTCACTTCTTTATTTATGATGAGAGAGCTGACCCCGAATCCTGCTCTTCTTCCAGGAATCCGTCTTTGCAAGACTGACCCATAGATCAAACTCAGACTAGGGACTTAGATAATGCTTATTGCCTGCCCAAGGGTTAAAGATCAAATCAGAGTAAGAGGTGCCGGTAACACCTATAGGGCTCGCTAAATAAGTAGGAGAGAGAGTCCCATCCATCGAGGATAAGATCTGACCAAGCTTGACTTAGAACTCCTTATCTGACTCCTTGTACAAGCCGCATCATGGCTACCCTCCCCCTATCTCTTTGAATCATACGGACTACCTTGTGGTTGGCTGACCTTAGCTTCACAAGGATACTATTCTAACTCACTGGCCTTTGGCATCTATGCTCCTCAATAAGATCGTTAGTTGGGCTCGCTACTCTCTTGACGTGCTACCAAGACCACTCTCTTCTCTCTTGTTCACCAGAAAGGGGCCACTGAGGGATAGGAAGCAAGGGGAATGGGGCAAGAAATTGAATTTAAATCAAAAGACTTTCCGGTTTACTTATAACTTTGTCTTGTATAAACAAGACTTCTTTGTCTTTCTCTTACTGAAAGCTAGTTGCTTTGGCTTTATTGCTTTCACTCCAAAGGTGGCGGAAAACTACGAAAAAACCCGGGTCTTTGGTCCAAAGGAGAATAAACCCGAGTAACTGGATGAGGATGTGGAATAAAATGACTCTCCTCCAGTTGCGGAGATTGCAGAGGTTGATTCTGGTCTGGAGCCAACAGACGGATCAGAGGTGAGCAGGGACCCAGCGTTATGGCAATAAACTGACACAACCCTGATGACGATCCAAGGCTCTCGTGCTAAAGGACAGTCAGTAATGGAAGAAAGTTCTAAAGGTAAGACTCCGTCTCTTCCAGAGACCAGAGCCAGTAGAGTGACTTTTGAGAAGCCACCAGAAGAAATGACCAAGCATCTGAGGCCTCTATACATCAGAGCTCACATCGATGGAAAGCCGGTGTCTAGAGTCTTGGTGGACAATGTTTCCGCAGTGAATATACTGCCACTCAGAATGGTAAGGAGGCTGTCCAAGTCCGAGCAAGATTTGATCCCTTCCGAAGTCTCAGTTACCAGCTTTGATGGTGGCGTGTCTCAAACAAAAGGGCTCATTTCGGTGGATCTGACAATGGGTAAGACCACTAAAGTCAGCGCCTTCCTTGTGGTAGATGGAACAGCGGGGCCTGTCTTTTGACCAAATGCAGTGGTGGTCCTTATGAGCACTTCCCTCCCGTACTAACACGAGAGGAATGGAAGTTTTTTGTAAGCGAGAGAGAGCAGCTTACGGGAGATGATGTCTCAAATAAGGGTTCGCTAGCACTGGACTTTCTTCGGGGTCAAGTTGTTAGCGTACAAGTGCCGCGCTAAAGAAGTTGCCATCAGGAGCGGCGTGGGGTTAAAATACCTCGCATCGGAAATGGCGGCAGCAGAGAAGCTGATATACTTGAAGAAGAAAGACTCCGCCAAGTACAAGGCTAACAAGAATGCCCAAGGAAAAGGGGGGCGAGAGAAGGAAAAGTAAGACAGTGGTGACAAGGATGGCTCAGGTCAGTCTTCCACCCATAAGCACCATCAGGAAAAAAAGAAAGGAAGGTAGGGACAAAAGCCACGTGAGCTTCATTCTTTCCTATGCAATGGACCTCACTGGGAAAGGGAATAAAAAAGGCCATCCACTCTCTCACAGAAAAGCTAAGTGAGGAGGAGCCAGATGAGATTAACTTCGTTAACTACCTTTCTTATGAGGAGTCACATTGGGAGATCTAGACAGTTGATCAATGCCATGGCCAAACAAATCTAAACCCAAGTCGGTGAGAAAGGGGCTCATCCACGTTAAAGTGGGAATCAATGGGAAGAAGACTCGGCCATCGTAAACAGGGGTCCTACCCACAACTTTCTCTCAGTAGAGGAGGCAAAGACACTATAGCACCCCAATAATCACAAAGCGAAGTGGGAGCCGGCGACGCACAAGAGCCTTGACATGATCTTGGATCACTAACCCGATCCTTCTTTCATGCAAGACAAAATTTCCTTTGATCGAAGAGCGAGACTCACTGATCAAATGGACCAAGCCGGGTGGGATAGAGCTAGCGACTAGGGCCCAGACCCTTCTATACAAGACCGGCTGAAGGCGCTAAGACTCCTCTTTCGGAGCCAGATTGAGCAATGGCTACAAGTAAGCGTCCGTACTTCTCTACGTAGGCCCAGCGTTTAGAGCTCGATTTCGATCCTTTGAATCTTGGACCCATCACCCGCACTAGCTGGCCTTGCCAAAAACCTTGACTTGAGACTACGAGACTGAGGACTTCATCTCGAAAGAGCGATATCTTCCTCTGGGCGTCCGTCCAGTACTTCTCCAATTAGCATGTCTTAGGCACAACTAAGTAATAATAGACGAGTTGCATTTTCACCTTTCCTATAGGCGATAAAGTCCTCCTCCAACAGAGGTTCCCTTCCACCCTCGCCCACGTAGGCTGCTTTGTCTTTCTTTAGGGAGAGAGGCCCCTACCCTCCTGTGTACAGCTACACCCAATTCCAGTCTGATAGCAGATCAAAGCAGCGAGGAAAAGGGCTAGCCCGCCGCCACCCCGTAAGAAGATAGCTTGCTCGTTCCAAGGTGGAATCACCGGTAGTCCTACTCCGATTGACGACTTGGGCCAATACCTAAAGAACTGGGTCACCCGCACTACCTTTGGCCTTTCCTCTTTGGACTGAATCGCCCAAGGACTGAGAATGAAAAGGATAGCCCTAACCTAACCCCTATTGCAAGAATAGTGCTACTAAGCGAAGAAAGGTACCTCCGCATTGATTGACTAAAGCAGGAAGAGCAGCCCTTCTGACTGAAAGAACGAACCATGACGAATCTGTCTTTGCTCACTCCATGAGATAATCTACTTTGTCTGATTGACTTCATTAGGGGATCCCTTTCATACTTAAGATCTTGATATACTGGCAGTTCAGTTCCTCTAGCATCGGATTGTGGGCATCTTTCTTCTAGTCCCCCTCCTCGTACATTAACAAGGGATGTTGTCCTTCAAAGAGCCAAGTCAGTAGACTTGCCTTCTTTCACAACCGGGTCTGTAACAGCTGATTCTCTTCCTCCAAACAGTAAAGGTATAGCGAAGAAAATAAGAAATCAGGAAAGGCATACTACCACTAATTCAGTCTAATTGGACTAAGGGTCTTAGAACCCCTTCCGGGGGGTAAGGGTCAAGATCAGTGCCTGCTATTCCTACTCCTACTTCTACGCTTCCTTTAGTACATGCCCACGAAAGAAAGAATGGGCAAGAGCCCGGCTATGCGAAATGATTTACTCCCGTCTCTCTATTAAATGATCTTTCCCAGGACTGAAAGTATCGAATGCTCTTACTCTCCAAGGAATAGAAAAAGAGTCTTACCTTTCCCACACGCTCTGGCGAGATAGGATTGATTCCATCTAGAAAGAGAACCTTGGAAATGCCATCTATTTACTCGACTCACTCAAAGCCAGGTCTGGTCTTAAGCCGGACAAGATATTCTTACTGGGCTAGGCGTCATACTAAGTTTACCCGCACATTAGTGAAAGTGGAACTAGACTTTGATCTCTTTTCTTTTCAGATCATATAATAAGATACCTTTCCATATCCTCTAACCCAATCCAACTTAGACACAAAGGGTGCCAGCCACTTATATTATAGGCTTTCTTGGTAAGCTAATCCTCATACTCAGGTTCCCTAGAAGGGGAAACCCAAAAATTCTCGGATCAATAAGAAGTCGTCTTACGTTCTATCAATAAACAACCAAAACGACCAGGAGGATAGAAAGCAGTAGTGGTGCCATTACCTTTACCTTTTCCTTTAGAATCTCCACTCAACTCGATGGGCAGGCTTCCCTCATTGGAACGATCCGATCACCCTATTCTCAAGCTCCTTAAATGAGGAATCTCCCAAAAGGAATTCTGAATAAGTTGATAGCGGTCCTTCTAACTCACTCTTCGGGTTCAGCTAGTCGGGAACAACCAAGAAGAATAGGTATTGATGAGCACCTTTAGTGAGAAGCTTGATAGCCCCTTGTTAGACCTGAGTCTATAGCTTTGGCAGCAACTGATCTATCTCTTTATGCTTTCCTCGGATCAGCTAGTTGAACTGGGCTTGGAGAACACACGTACCCCTCTTTCTTAGGATAGGATGCATGTCCCGAAAGACAGATAGTCTCTTTGATCAGTCCTATAGCCCACCTTCGTCTCAGTGAAACTAGGTCAGGAGAGAACGGCTATTCCTTTTTTCACCCAAGGTAAGATTACAGACGAACAACCGCTTCTCAATTGCTTCAAACCCAGTCCTCAAATCAATCTCATTCAGGGTTGAGCATATTGGGTTGGAAAAGACTTTACCTTCGTTACAAGAGTGAATTGCCTTGAGTTCATACTGGAATCTACAAGGCAGTTTGCTTTGCCTTTCTTTCGAGGTGCAGGAGCCTTTTTTTCAGGTTCCATACTCTCTTTCCGGTGGTCCAGTTACTTTTGCTTGAGTACTTTGTCTTGCTCTTCTGTCTGGCTCTTGTCTGTCTTATATTGCTCTCTCATTTGCTGTTGATGTGGAATAGCATAGCCCCAACACTAAGGTTCTACCTTTGAGGCAAGGGAATCAATCGTATCAGGTTGAATTTCATTTGGCCTGAGGGTACTTTCCCTCGTCATCCGCCGAAAGTCCTCCTTTTCTCTTTGTTGGTTGTGCGAGTGAAGTTTCTTCCCTTCTTGAGTCACGAGTGATGTCAAAGCTCTCGCTTGGCGCATTTCCTTTTGTTGTTGAATCAGAGTCAGGTGTGAGGGTGCTTTGAGTTCCAGTAGTTGCTTACCTTCCGGGCGGACTACGTCTCTCGTCCAGTCGGTCAGTTGTTATCGTAGAGCGTGGGTACGTTCTTTCAGGTTTGTAATCCTTCCCGATCGTCTTTCTTGCTTACGGCATTTCCTTTGCCTTGAGACTGGGAAACCCCTGAAGTGAAGCTAAGGGTTGAAGTCTCTTTTCTTTTTCCGAGCCTTCTTCTTTCACGATCGATGTAAAAGTTGCCCCATGAGTTCGGAATGCCTCGGCTTGAAAGTATATCCCATAGGCCGTCTAGTCCATATAGTACACCCGATCATGAAGTTGAAGATGAAAGTCTTACGTGAGGGCCCTTTACAAGGAAAAATCCCCGCTTTGATAACAGTTTTCCAATTGAGATTCTTTCGGAAATTCTGTATTGAAAGTAGTCCCCTATGGCTTAATCGTGGAAGTTTCAATGCTTTTTTCTTGATCCTTTGTAAGCATAACTACCAATTAGCCTCATGACTACCCTCACTTTAACCCTAAGTCGAAGTGGTCTAAGAGTAGTCGCAGTCTTCCTCCCAGTCTGATATTGTCTTGATTCGTTCATTTGTTAAGTAGAGGGCGTTCATATTTTTCCTTCTGTAGGCCCATACCCCTCTCCTTTTGTCTGATGATGATAAGTTCCTTTTAGTCCTTCTACCGTTGTAAGCATTAATTAAGTATTCCTGCCAGTCTTCCAATCATATACCCTCTGCATCATATAGGGACATATCCTACTTCAATCCTCAATCACGTAAGCATACCTACCTCAAGACAGGAAGAACGCAACGCCCCCTTTTTCTTTTTTAGAATTGTTCCAGTCTAAGGCCTAATCCTTCCCAAAAGAGGATAATCCTATCATCCTTTCAGTCAGCGCCTTGGCAGCTCTTACGAGTACTCTAGCAGCGGGTATTCCTTCAACAGGAAAGAAAGTAATCGACAGCACTCAAGCTTGATCAAGAAGGGTACCTTTGCAACTGTATAAAGATCTGGCACTGTCTTCTCGAAATCGAAAGGTAAAGGAAGAGGAAAAAAGAAGCTAGAGTGAATACGATACGAGAGGATCGAGACCAACGTACGAGGGGGGGAGAGCTTTCCACACCAAATATGGCTTTTTTAACAAAGATAAGGTCACTTTCATTGTTGAAGACGCCTTTTGAATGCCTCCAACAGCCCAAGGAACGAAAGAAGAAGACTTTCGATGCCACTGGATTGAGCAATAGGGATTGATTGGATAAGAACACGCTTGCATGACTTCCAGGATCACAGGGACTAAGTTGCTCGCATGAATATGAATATAGAGTCATAAAGCCCGGATAGGGGGGCTACTATAATAGCTTTTCCTGATCTCTCCTAAGGCTTACGGGACTGCCTTTCTCTAGAAACGGGAAGAGGCTTGAGAAAGGTAGGCCAAAGCTCGGTATCGATGCTGTAAGAAGGTAGACCATGATACCGGACTCTTCGATGGAAACAGGCTTCCTAACAGCAGGACGTCTCAAAAGCGAGACCAAGTGAAAGTGGGATAGTAAGTCTAACTCCCCCAACTTCAGGATCGTATGAATGGGACTATGACTCCTCCGAGAGAAGCTGATAAAGGGCTAAACCTCGATGGCTCTTTCATCTCTAAGGGAATAAAAGGAAGTCGAACTCTTAGGATCCCACCAGTCCAAGACTATTCATCCCTTGATCGTCTAGAATTCTGAGTGTTCGAGAAGGGTTCATTCCAAGCGAATCAGTACAGTAGCAAGCAGTCTAGTGAGCTGAAGTTTTCAAGGAAGTACACTTAGTTGATAGTAAGTCAAGGAAGTCAAAGAAAAAGAATAGGCTGTCTTCAAAAGAACTTCTTCTTAAAAGAGAATAGGTTGTAGATCTTATATACTTCTTCTCCATCTTCCCTTCAAATGGCATTCTCTTCTCTTCCTCGGTAAAGTCAAAAGTAAGGAAGTCTTAGATGCCACAGAACTCTTAGAAGACTGTGTCATTCTCCTTCGCTTTATGGCTTGCTTTATAGTAGGAGTTGTAGCATTAGTGCTTTAGTCTTATTTTTTTGCATTAGTCTTGAGAGATGCGATGAATACTAAGTAAGGCTAAGCCTAAGGCAAGCTCTTTAAACCATGGGGAAGGGAAGCAGTAGGAGTAGCACGTATCACTCTTCCTAGTCTCTATTCCCTATAGGAGCAATAGACTGCATTAGTGGGTAGCTTTAGTGGCTTGTTTAGCGATTGCGCATTGCCGTGCTTTCTTTAATAAAGAAGGATTTCTTATTGGTTAAGCTCTCTGGTAAGCGAATAAGGTAGTGCTAACTTCTTAGCAAGATGAGAGCAAGCATTAGATGAAGCCGAGTTTGTCCATCTCGCATATTCGAGAACAAATAGCCTTCAGATTGTGGGAATTGAGTTGACTGCCCAGATGTTCGCAAGAGGCAAGAGATGGCCCCTGCTCCTCTCCCTATCGGGGGAGCTGCTACGCTCCTCTTCTGATGCCTTCACGCTCACTCGCTCAGACAAGATGCTGCTAATCATCAAAGCCTGCATTTGTGTCTTCGCTTCTTGCAGGCTAATACTTTTAGATCTTCTCCCTTCTCTTCCATGAGTGTGGCTTTTTCTAAAACTTGTACCTTTCTTGACTCCCCGAAAGGAGCTACCCTTACTGGATTGCGTTAAAGGAGCGTTCGAAGCTTAGCTCGGCATCAATCTGCAACTGACTTCCCACCTTGTTAAAAGTGCTATCATGTCACTACGGATTGGACACGAAGGGGGGCTTATCAAGAGCGAATTCCCTTCTCCTCATTCCCTTGGATTGGACACATTGCATTGGTACCACAGGATACCCCAGATAGTCTTTCAGAGCCTTGCCTGGCCCTTTTCCGCAAGAAAAAGAAGCTTAGCTTGCTTTTCTTTTTAAGGCTTGACTCAGTTCTATACTAGAACGGGGGGAAGATTCTATCTAAGAAAGGGCGGCACTTTTCTTTCTTTTTAGTTGGGTTTGTCCTTTCTTTCCATTCCAATTCAAGGCTGCGGTTGAAGATGCGGGACAAAACAAATTAGATAGAGTCTTTATAGTCTTTAATATGAAGCGGGATGACCACCGGTCTTGGTTAGAGAAATGGAGTTTCTTCCGCGACTCTACTAAGAGTAAGGAAGCTTGACCTATCAAGAAGTTATCCATTTCCATATGCTTAGCACAACAAAATGGGTAATCTTGCTGAAGCTCGGGGAAGAGTAGTTAGGGGTAGGGTAGAACACTTTTTCCAGATAAGAGCGTTCCAGCTTAGAGTTCTGATACTCTTTCCCCCAAAACCAATATAGAGTATCTAGGGACAACTCCAAGCTTGATAGCTGTCATAGGCTTTGGGTTCAACGGATCGAATGATAGGTCCAAAGATAGAGCATACCATACATTTAGTAGGAAAGATAGCTTCATTCGCATTCCTTATCAGACCAGACTCTTGACTTGCTAGGTGCGTGCTAATGGATCGCCCTTCTTGGCCCGGGTAGCCATTCTTCTATGTTATAGTCCTCTGCCTACTCTCGATAGCCTCAGGATATTCACACTTAGCAGCAGCGAGGTACGTAGTCGCTTTAGCGAAGCTTAAGGAGGAGTGTTAACGATGGAAAGGGTGAGGTTACGAAGCATTCTATTCTAAAAGCATTCCAACTCGGTTTTCAAGGTGAAAGAAAGAGCCGTACAGGTACAAGCGTGGCCGCTAAACTCCTCAAGTGCACTTTTAGGGAGGTTTTGAAATACGCTCAACGAAGGCGAGAGGTCTTCAACTGCTCTCCCGATCCCTTTCACCTAACCCTCGGATAGGTTTGAGTTCTGCGGGTAAAAGCGCTACAGGCTCTACTTCATAGGGGTCCCTTCCTTCTGACTCCCATTCCTTATGTCTTGCTTTCAAAGGCCTTTCTTGGCTCTATAAAGCAAAAGCATTTTCCTGATTCTAGCGAAAGTTCCCCGGAAGTTTAGTTGAAGTCGTGACGGCTGAATCAACTGCTGCTCTTTGTGCTGTTCTTGCTGACCTCTTAGACTGAGAAGTAGACTGACTCGGAAGAGCTCATTGCATCGAGGTAGCTTCTACCGAAGCGATTTTTCTATGTGCCAGCACCTATGTGATTCTACTGCGAACCAAACTCCTAAGAACAATCGGGCGGGGGATTCTTGAACAAGAGATTCGTCTTCGTCTTTTGCGAATGAAAGCACTATGTCTCCTGGCCGGGGAAAGGAATTGAATAAGAAGAAGATGATTCTAGTCCTCCTGCTAGTGCACTGTACACTTCATACTTCCTAGAAAAGTTGTAGTAGTCTTTCACTTCCCAAAGAGTCCTTCTGATAATAGACTTCCAAGCCAAACATAACAAAGACGGCAGCTAGCTCGCCAACTAACCACACTCAGCGCTCTGAAAGAACAGCTTATGCCTATGCCATTTGATTCATAAAAGGAAGGTTCGGTTCCGTTTGTTTACCTTCTTACCCCTTCTTTTTCTCATTGAGTGTCCTCCTCTCCTTATCAGTCGACTCAAACCTGTATCGAACTCGGAGATTGAATAGGAAGATAACTCTATGCAGCGACAGAGGCAAGATCTCTATATGTTGATAGATACCCGAGAGACTGAGTCCTTTCCTTAAGGCATGCCCCTACTCAACTTCCTATTGCAAATGCCAAAGCACCAAGAGCGGCAACTCCAAGTTCTTTCATACCCTCAGCTCAGGGAAAAGAGCTAACTGCTGCGGGAGAGGCGACTTCTCTTTCACTTCATTCACGGGAGACCTACCAAATCTGCGCATTTCTATAAGTCATGGTCACATGTCTTGTGAACATTCAACCATCAAGAGTGAAGGTCAAAGGAATGCTTTTCTCACCGGAATTTCTTCTTTTCTTTTTTCTTTGGAACCCGAGCTAATTCTTTTAGATCTTCTCCCTTCTCTGCTTCCTAGCCCAAGGGCGATAGAGACTCTACTTATTGAGTTGCCTTCACTCGGAGTTCTAGTTGATGAAAGACTTTTTTCCTATTCCACTGCAAGGGTACGAAACTACGTAGAAGCAATGTCCGCTAAAATCAGTCTTTCTCCTATATAGGAGACCGCCTTCCCAAACTCAACTTAATCAATGGCACCAACAGCTGAAATAGCATAGGTTTTCCCATTTCTCTTTAGGGGATTCCTCTCTATTCCTTGTGTGGGATGATCCCTTCTAGCCGCCCGTAGCCCTGCCTCCAACCTTGAGCAATTCTTGTGTGACTTATGAATTCCATTTCCTCCACTTAACAGTAGAGTAACTTCCTTCCTCCGTTGCTTCAGAAAAGAGAAGAGCGCCAACGGCAAGAGCTAATTCAGCTAAATCAATGGCACGTGGGAGCCTTCCTAAAAGAAAGAATTGACTGACCTTGCTGCTTAGGACTTTTCTTCTCTAAAGTCTAAAGAGATTTCCCGCTGAGTACTCCCTCGTTAAGGAATGGTCGCTTATTGGTGCTGAGTAGGGTTACTGCAAAGTTTTCGTGTGATCGACTCCCGGGTTTCCTCTTGAAGCGGCGCAGCTCCCAAGTACCATTTGTCTCCAAGCCTATCTCCCACTTCCCATTGTGCGTTTGATTCCATCTCTCAATCGACGGACGATTTCTAAATGCTTTGGACCGGTGAGCGCTATGGACTAACTTCCTTACAGGCGGAGTTAGCAAAGGTACAGACAGTCCGATCTAGCTAGTGAGCAGAAGCGCTAATCACAAAAATAGCTCGTCAGTTAAGCTCTTCAGTGATGTCCCTCTCATCTGTGCTTGCCGCCTTTTCACCACGGTTGGCTGACTCCGGCTTTCCAGTCTTCTCTTTCCTGCGCGCTGGACGGATGCTAGCTCTTCTCTTTGCAAGAAGGTTTGTATGAGAATGAAATTATATTAATAGAGTGAGATTCGTGTGCAGCTGATGAAATAGCTAGGGTTGATGATATAACTCTAACAACGGTTATTGCTAAGACTGGTTTTTCTCTTCCGTCTGTGGGATTTGCCCTTCAAACAAGCCTATGAATAACATCAATGCCATTCATTCGAGGTGATAAGTTAAATTCTATCACATCACTTTGTGGTGTGGTATGCGGCGGAGTTAGTGTACCCGGGAGTTAAGTTTTACCAAGTATGCGATTCTGGGTGACGACATTGTCATCGCAGATCGATTGGTAGCGGTACAATACCGAAAACTCATTGAACAACTTGGTCTATCTATATCTTTAAATAAAACCTTGTTGTCTGAGTCGGGTACCTGTGAGTTCGCTAAGCCTTTCATTCTTCGCTCGGGGGAGAAAGGCGGGAATTCCCCCTAGTAGGAGTAGTAGTCTTGGGCAGAGAACAGCCCTTTGTTATCTCGGCATCTATTACTATTCTTTTTAAGTAAAGAAGGTAAAGGCGTTCTTTCGCTTTCCTGGCGTATGTTGTCTTTTCGGAGCTAGCGAAGCAAGGTAGGAGTTCATACCCGACAAGATCCGAGATCAGAGCCATCAGTCAAGGAACTGATTGCCCTAAGCCGACGGTTTCGAATCCACATGGGAAAGAGCCGGTAGCGCAGGTTCGATTCCTGCTGGATGCACGTTCCACGTGCAGTTCAATATTTATGTGAGAACTTTTTTATTTGTTTACAGATTCTGCCCGTCGAATATTTACTCGCAAGAAGAAAGGTACGCAGTCACTCGTGCGAACTTCCATGTTTACTATTAAAAATAAGATTGATCCTAATCAAATTAGATCTTCCCTAAAGGAAGCTTGCAAGCAAGGCCTTTCTGTCACTTTTAAGAGTAGTGAGCGAGCTAAAGCCAAGTAGAATAGTTGGCTTGGATCAAGAGGGCTCGGTCGAACCAGTTTTCATTCACTTCCTCCTCAGTCAGAGGGAGGGGTGTCACTTTAAGATAAGCTTTTTTCTCTATCGCATGCTGTCTTTCTTTGACACTCTTACCGGTCCCTCTTCTTCGATTGGTTAGGTTCGCTCTTCCTCTCTAGGATGGGTTCTCTCTCATTTTATGCTTTCTTCTCTCTGGCATGGTACCGTACCTCTTCTTCTTTTCACGGTCTCTCCGCAACGGGAAAGAAAGTGTGCCAAGTCTTGCTCTGGCTTGCCCAAAGCATTGAACATACAGAATTAAGGCATTACATTACATACCCAGGCGGAAATGGTACAC